GATAGAGCGAAAAATTTCTTTCTACACGACAAAAAAACTATACCACGAAGACCTATATAATTATTGGATTTATAATAATGAACAAAAAAAATACAACTTAAGGAACGAATTTGTAAGTAGAATACAAAATTTAGAAAAAGAGAAAGGATTTTTTGCTTTAAATATACTAGAAAAAAGAACCAGATTATGTGATGATGAGCATGAACAAGAATATTTACCCAAAATATATGATCCCCTTTTAAATGGACCTTATCGCGGAACAATAAAAAATGTCGATTCAGATGAAATCATGACTGATTTAATAACTTCAAGAGTGGATTCCTTAGAAATATTGTGGCTAAATAAAATTCATAGTCTATTTCCTAAAAATTCTCAAACATTTGAACATAAAAAGAATAGGTTTTATTCTGATGAGATATTTTTATCGAATCCTATTGAGAATTCCTTAACCTCAATTGAAAAATTTTATTTTGAACACGCGCAAGGAATAGATTCAGAAAGTCAAATAAAATCTTTGAAATTTTTATTCGATGTAATTACAACTGATCCAAATGATCTAATAAAAATTAGAAAAAATTCTATTGGAATGGAAGAAATTAGTAAAAAGGTCTCTAGATGGTCATACAAATTAACAGATGATTTGGAAGAAGAAGATGAAGAAGAATCGACGGAAGATCCTGAAATTCGGTCAAGAAAAGGGAAACACATAATAATTTATACTGATAACGATCAGAGTACTAATTCGAGTGCTACTAATAATACTACTAGTAACACTAGTGATGAAGAAGACGAGGTGGCTTTGATACGTTACTCACAACAATCGGATTTTCGCCGTGGTATAATCAAAGGATCTATGCGTGCTCAAAGACGTAAAACAATTATCTTGAAAATATTTCAAGCAAATGTGCATTCTCCACTTTTTTTGGATCGAATAGACAAAACATTTTTTTTTTCGTTTTATGATATATTTCAAATTAGGAATTGGTTAGGAAGAACCTCAGAATCTCAAATTTCTTATTTTGAACAAGAACATACAAAAGAAAATGAGAAAACAAACAAAGAGAAAGAAGAGGAAAATGAACGAATAGCAATATCAGAGGCTTGGGATAGCTTTCTATTTACTCAAGCAATAAGAGGTTTAATATTAGTAACCCAATCTTTTCTTAGAAAATATGTTCTATTTCCCGTATTAATAATAGCTAAAAATATTAGTCGTATGTTATTGTTTCAATTCCCCGAATGGTACGAGGATTGGAAGGAATGGAATGGAGAAATGCATGTTAAATGTACTTATAATGGTGTTCAATTATCAGAAACAGAATTTCCCAAAAATTGGTTAAGCGATGGTATTCAAATAAAGATTCTATTTCCTTTTTGTCTGAAACCTTGGCAAAGATCTAAGGTACGATTTAATTATGGAGATCAGCAAAGGCAAAAAAAAGAGAAAAAAGATAACTTTTGTTTTTTAACAGTTTGGGGAAGAGAAGCAGAGCTACCTTTTGGGTCTCCCCGAAAACGACCCTCTTTCTTTGAACCCATTTTTAAAGAACTCGAAAAAAAAACGATAAAAGCGAAAAAGAAAATTTTAGAAGTTATAAGAGTTTTCAAAGAAAGAGGAAATGGGGTTCTAAAAGTTTCAAAAAAAAAAAAAAGATGGATCGTCAAAATAATTCTATTTATGGACCTAATAATGAAAAAACTTGAAAAAGTAAAACCCATATTAAAATTAAAATCGAGTAGGGTTAAAATATATGAACCGACTAAAAATAAAGATGGAAGAGATTCTAATATAAATAATAAGATTCTTCGCGAATCGACGATTACAATTCAATTCCTGAATTGCGGAAATGCAAATTATTCACTCATCGAAACAAAAATGAAGGATCTTGCTAATAAGACAATCACAATTAGGAGTCAAATAAAAGGAATCACAAAAGACAATAAAAAAAGAGTTCTAACTTATGATGATAAAAGAGTGGAATTACAGAAGGATATTTGGCAAATATTTAAAAGAAAAAATATCCGATTAATACGTAAATCGCATTATTTTATAAAATCTTTCATTGAAAAAATATACATGAATCTATTACTATGTATCATTAAGATTCCAAGTTTTAAATCAACAAACAAAATTTTAACTAAATACATTTATAATGATAAAACAAATCAAGAAGGAATTGAAAAGACAAATCAAAAAATAATGAACTTTATTTCGACTATAAAAAAGTCGTTTTATAATATTTTTTATAATACTAATTTTAGTATTAGCAACAAAAATTCTAATATTTATTGGGACTTATCTTCTTTGTCTCAAGCATATATATTTTACAAATTCTCGCAAAATCAATTACTTAATAAATATGCTTTGAAATCTGTACTTCAATATCATAACACCTATCCTTTTCTTACAGATATAATAAAGAATTATTGTACAATACAAGGAATATTTGGTTCCAAACCAAAGCATAAGAAAATACATAAGTATAGAATAGATAAATGGAAAATGTGGTTAAGGGGTCATTATCAATATAATTTATCTCAGACTAAGTGGTCTTATTTAGTACCAAAAAAATGGCAAAATAGCGCCAACCAATGTCGTATAATTCAAAAAAAAGACTCAAAGAAATCGGCGAAATCAGATTTATATAAAAAAGAAAAAGACCAATTAATTCATTACATGAAAGAAAATTACTATGCAGTAAATTCATTGATGAGTCAAAAAAACAAATTGAAAAAACATTTCGGATATGATATTTTATCATATAAATATATAAATTTTGAGGATAATAAAAACTCATATATTTATGAATCAACGTTACAATTACAAGAAGTGGAAAACAAAAAAATTTCATCTAATTTTAATACACTAAAACCCGAACCATTTTATGGATTGATAAGGATAGTTATTAATAATTATCTAGAAAAAAGATTTCTCATTGATACGGACAAAAATATGGATAGACTATTTTTAAATTATAAAATTCCCCATTTCTGTATTAGAAATAATATTGATATTGAGACCCGGACCAATACGCCTATCAACACCAAGATTCATACAAATACTAAAAATCTAAATTATCAAAAATTAAAAAAAAATTCCTTTTTTGATTGGATGGGAATGAATCAAGAAAAATTCTATCGTAGCATATCAAATCTAGAACCTTGGTTTTTCCCAGAATTTTTACTACTTTTTTATGCGTATAAAATAAAACCGTGGATCATACCTACCAAATTACTTATTTTAAATTTTCATTTCTATGAAAATATTAGTAAAAGTAAAAAGATCAATGTAAAAAAAAAAAATGAACAACAAGGTCAAGGAAATGTTGTATTAGATTTACGAAAACAAAATGAAAAAGATGATGAGACAGATTATACAAGAACAGACATTAAAAAAGGTAGAAAAAAAAAACAATCTAAGAGCAAGAAAGAAGCAGAACTCAATTTCTTCTTGAAAAAATATTTTCTTTTTCAATTAAGATGGGATGATCTCTTGAATCAACGAATGATCAATAATATAAAGGTATATTGTCTTCTACTTAGACTGATAGATCCAAAGGAAATAGCTATATCTTCAATTCAAAGAGGAGAGATGCATCTAGATGTAATGTTGATTCAGAAAGATCTAACTCTTACAGAATTGGTAAAAAGAGGCATATTTATTGTCGAACCAATTCGTCTATCTATGAAAAGGGATGGAAAAGATATTATATATCAAACCATAGGTATTTCATTGATTGATAAGACTAAACGCCAAACTGATGGAAAATACATAATAAAAAAGGAATATGTCGATAAAAAAAAAATTCATGAATCTGTTGCACAACACAGCAATATACTTATGACTAAAAACAACAAAAATTATTATGATTTCCTTGTTCCTGAAAATATTCTATCCCCCAGACGTCGTAGAGAATTGAGAATTTTCATTTGTTTTAATTCTCAGAATTGGAATATTATGGATAGAAATCCAATATTCTGTAATCAAAACAACATAAACAACTGTGAACAATTTTTGAACAAGGAAAAACATCTTAATACATATACAAAGAAATTCATTAAATTCAAATTTTTTCTTTGGCCCAATTATCGATTAGAAGATTTAGCTTGTATGAATCGTTATTGGTTTGATACCAATAATGGCAGTAATTTCAGTATATCAAGAATACATATGTATCCACGATTCAGAATTCTTTAAATTCTTTAATTATATTACTAGTATATAATAAATATAACATAGTATATTTCCTCTATATCTTATATCTATTTTTCTTTATCGAAAAAACATTTTCTTTCCTGAATAGGAAAATCTTGAAAAAAAAAATGGATCGTTCCTTTTTATCCAAATCAAATTGAAAATTTGATTTGGATAGAAAAAATTCTATGTGAAGAAATGAGAAATTTTTTTGTATTAAATTCAAATAACTGCAAATAACACGTATAATAATTTATATTTTTCCTGATCGGTAAAATTCGCGTAAAAAAAAAAAAAGAAAATTTTGTTTTTATGGTCAAAAATTCATTCATCTCGGCTATTCGACAAGAAAAAGAAAAAAACTGTGGATCTGTTGAATTTCAAGTATTTAGTTTCACTGATAAGATACAAAGACTTACTTCACATTTAAAATTACATAAAAAAGATTTTTTATCACAAAGAGGTTTACGAAAAATTCTGGGAAAACGTCAACGGCTATTGGATTATTTGTCAAAGAAAAATCGAGTACGTTATAAGAAATTGATTAACCAGTTGGGTATTCGGGAATCAAAAACTCGTTAATTTTAAGTTTAAGATTGGTTTGAATTTTTTCTTTAGTTATTAAATTTTGCATTTTGATCAACTTCATTTTGCTAAATTCATGGAATACTGAATTGAATTAAGGAAGAAAAGTTATGACTGTACCAGCTACAAGAAAGGATCTCATGATAGTGAATATGGGTCCTCACCACCCATCAATGCATGGTGTTCTTCGACTAATTGTTACTCTCGATGGTGAAGATGTTATTGATTGTGAACCTATATTGGGTTATTTACATAGAGGGATGGAAAAAATAGCAGAAAATCGAACAATTATACAATATTTGCCTTATGTAACACGGTGGGATTATTTAGCCACTATGTTCACAGAAGCAATAACAGTAAATGCACCAGAACGATTAGAAAGCATTCAAGTACCTAAAAGAGCTAGTTACATTAGAATAATTATGCTAGAACTTAGTCGTATAGCTTCTCATTTATTATGGCTTGGACCTTTTATGGCGGATATCGGTGCACAGACTCCCTTTTTCTATATTTTCAGAGAAAGGGAATTGTTATATGATCTATTCGAAGCCGCTACAGGTATGCGAATGATGCATAATTATTTCCGTATTGGGGGGGTTGCTACCGATTTACCTTATGGCTGGATAGAGAAATGTTTGGATTTTTGCGATTATTCTTTAACAGGAATTGTTGAATATCAAAAACTTATTACGCGTAATCCTATTTTTTTGGAACGCGTTGAAGGAGTGGGCATTATTGGTGGAGAGGAGGCAATAAATTGGGGTTTATCAGGACCAATGTTAAGGGCTTCTGGAATCCAATGGGATCTTCGTAAAGTTGATAGTTATGAGTGTTACAATAAATTTGATTGGGAAGTCCAATGGCAAAAAGAAGGAGATTCACTAGCTCGTTATTTAGTACGAATCGGTGAAATGAAGGAATCTATAAAAATTATTCAACAGGCTCTAGAAGGAATTCCTGGAGGACCTTATGAGAATTTAGAAGTTCGACGTTTTGATAAAGCAAAAAATTCCGAATGGAATAATTTTGAATATAGATTTATTACTAAAAAACTTTCGCCCAATTTTGAATTGTCGAAGCAAGAACTTTATGTGAGAGTAGAAGCCCCAAAAGGAGAATTAGGAATTTATTTGATAGGAGATAGTAGTGTTTTCCCTTGGAGATGGAAAATTCGTCCACCCGGTTTTATCAATTTGCAAATTCTCCCTCAACTAGTTAAAAGAATGAAATTGGCAGATATCATGACGATATTAGGTAGTATAGATATCATTATGGGAGAAGTTGATCGTTGAAATGATAATTGATATGACAGAAGCCGAAATACAAGCTATAAATTCTTTTTCTAGATCGGAATCTTTAAAAGAAGTCTATGGACTCATATGGATCTTTGTTCTTATTTTCACCCTTATATTGGGAATAACAATAGGGGTACTAGTAATTGTGTGGTTAGAAAGAGAAATATCTGCAGCAATACAACAACGCATTGGGCCTGAATATGCCGGTCCATTGGGAATTCTTCAAGCTATAGCAGATGGAACCAAATTAGTTTTTAAAGAAGATCTCCTCCCATCTAGAGGAGATCTTCGTTTGTTCAGCGCGGGACCGTCTATAGCGGTCATATCTGTTCTACTAAGTTATTTAGTAATTCCTTTTGGATATCACCTTGTTTTGGCCGATCTTAGTATAGGCGTTTTTTTATGGATCTCCATTTCAAGTATTGCCCCTATTGGACTTCTTATGTCAGGATATGGATCGAATAATAAATATTCTTTTTCAGGTGGTCTACGGGCTGCTGCTCAATCTATCAGTTATGAAATACCATTAACTCTATGTGTGTTATCAATATCTCTACGTGTGATTCGGCAGAACATTATTATTTTCTCTCTTTTCTAGAACTAGAAATAGAATAAAGAAATTGAATATATTATATTCAATGGTATTTTCTTTTTTATTTATCATTAGGGTTGATAAATTAAGCTAGATAGTTAGATGAGTAAAAGCAAACTGCTTATAAATTTGCAGTAAGAGGATTAAATCTCATTCCCTATGTACGAGAATAGAAACATAAACAGTATAAACTGTTTACCCCAAGGTTAAGATTCTTTGACCAATTATCATATCTTGAAGCGGGTACAAAAGATCACCCGTATGGGGTTTCTACTACTGTCTTGTATTTATTACCATACTGGAGATCAATAAAAAATCAGTGGACAGTTAGGAACACCAAGGTACACAAAAGATTAGTAATGGAGATAATTTAAGAAAAAAAAAAGGATTTTTTTACATAAAACTTTGGATAAAACGAATCATAATGAGGACTTTAAGTTGGTAGAAATGACCAAGTAGTACTTCTCCACGATTCCGATCTCGAGTATGCTCCTATTCACTGATTAAAGAAATGACTATAAAAAACGAATTAATCTTTTATTTTTTTTTCAGAGTACCTCCTCTCCTCTGAGAAAGAAGAATAGGACAGGAACAAAAGAAATAGAATGCAAAATATTGAATGGGAAAAATGAAACAAAAAAATACGATACAGGATATTTATTTCTTATTTCTTTTCCCCATTCAATATTCATATCTATTATATACATACATGTAATTCTTAATCATAAATTTTGAATTAATGATCAATTCTTTCTAACTAATTCTTTCTTTAGAGTTATTGATAAAACCTAATTTATTGATATAACGAGTATTTTATTTAAGGATTAAGTTATTACCGAATAAAGAGAAATTGTAATTTTAATGGAAAAGATCAATTCGGAAGCGCTTTTTTATTCTAGCAGACGGAATTTCGTTGGTCTAATTTTGGACTTACCGGTATTAGAATTAGAATCTAAAAATTACAATAATACCAAACAAGTACTTACATTTATTTGTGACCATAGAGGAGCCGTATGAAGCTGAGGTCTCATGTACGGTTTTGAAATAGCGATATGAACAGTAATGTTATTATCGACTATGATTATCTAACAGTTCAAGTACAGTTGATATAGTTGAGTCACAGTCAAAATATGGTTTTTGGGGGTGGAATCTGTGGCGTCAGCCTATAGGGTTTGTTGTTTTTTTAATTTCTTCTCTAGCAGAATGTGAGAGATTACCTTTTGATTTACCAGAAGCAGAGGAGGAATTAGTAGCAGGTTATCAAACAGAATATTCGGGTATTAAATATGCTCTATTTTACCTTGCTTCTTACCTAAATTTATTAGTTTCTTCATTATTTATAACAGTTCTTTACTTAGGTGGGTGGAATTTCTCTATTCCGTATATATCTATTCCTGAATTTTTCGGATTAAATAAAATGACAGGAGTTTTTGGAATTACAATTGGTATATTTATTACATTAGCTAAAGCTTATTTGTTTTTGTTCATTCCTATCACAGCAAGATGGACTTTACCTAGACTGAGAATGGACCAACTTTTAAATTTTGGATGGAAATTTCTTTTACCTATTTCTCTGGGTAATCTATTATTGACAACTTCTTCCCAACTTATTTACCTATAAAGAATAGAATAAGATAATGATATTCTCCATTCATAACTGATCTTAAACAAGAGAAAGAAACATCAAATTATTCACGGAGATCTACAATATGTTCCCTATGGTGACCGGGTTCATAAATTTTGGTCAACAAACAATACGGGCGGCAAGGTACATTGGTCAAAGTTTCATAATTACTCTATCCCATACAAATCGTTTACCTGTAACTATTCAATATCCTTATGAAAAATCGATCACATCAGAACGTTTCCGCGGTCGAATTCATTTTGAATTTGATAAATGTATTGCTTGTGAGGTATGTGTTCGTGTATGTCCCATAGATCTACCCGTTGTTGATTGGAGGTTTAAAAGAGAGATTAAAAAGAAACAATTGTTTAATTATAGTATTGATTTTGGAGTCTGTATATTTTGTGGTAATTGTGTCGAGTATTGTCCAACAAACTGTTTATCGATGACTGAAGAATATGAACTTTCAACTTATGATCGTCACGAATTAAATTATAATCAAATTGCATTAGGTCGGTTACCAATGTCAGTAATTGGAGATTACACAATTCAAACAATTATGAATTCCAGTCAAATCACAATGGATAAAGATAAACCCCTTGATTCAAGAACGATTACTGATTACTAATATTTTTTTATATAAAGATAAACAGAAACAAGTCTTCTTTTTTTTTATGAGAATCTAATAAACTTATCTTATTAACTATTGATTATTGAGAATCACTCTTTAATTTTAACTGTGAATATGTGTTTTCTTAATTATTTTAAAATATTAAAAAATTATAATCTCTAAAAGAAAAAAGAAAAGATTGGCCGAGAATTTTAATAACTTTATCTATATCCACAGTAATCCATCCATATTAAGATTTAATTGCATTAAAAACTCATCATATATAAGAAAAAAAAAATAAGGGGAACACCCCTCTCTTTCCTGGACTATTTAGTAGGGTCATGAAACATTTTGACTTATTTTTCTCTTATACATAATGGATTTACCTGGACCAATACATGATATACTTGTAGTATTTCTGGGATCATTTCTTATATTAGGAGGTCTAGGAGTAGTATTGTTTACTAATCCAATTTATTCCGCCTTTTCGTTGGGATCGGTTCTTGTTTGTATATCCTTATTCTATATTTCATCAAACTCCTTTTTTGTAGCTGCCGCCCAGCTTCTTATTTATGTGGGAGCCATAAATGTCTTAATCATATTTGCTGTTATGTTCGTGAATGGTTCAGAATATTCTAACGACTCCTATCTTTGGACTATTGGAGATGGAATCACTTCACTAGTTTGTATAAGTATTCTTTTTTCACTAATTACTACTATCGCAGATACGTCATGGTACGGAATTATTTGGACTACAAGATCAAATCAGATTATAGAGCAAGACTTTATAAACAACGTCCAACAAATTGGAATTCATTTATCAACAGATTTTTATCTTCCGTTTGAACTAATTTCTATAATTCTTTTAGTTTCTTTGATAGGCGCAATTACTATGGCTCGTCAATAATAAATAGTTTAGTTAGAATAAAAAAAAATTTTAGTTTAATCTACTGTCAATATTCCCCTTTTTATGTAATTGCTCGATTCTAGTCAATCAACTTGGTTGAATTTTTGTTCATATTGAAACGAATCGAGGTTGATCAGGAGTTAGTCAATGATGTTCGAACATGTACTTTTTTTGAGTGTCTATTTATTTGCAATCGGTATCTATGGATTGATCACAAGTCGAAACATGGTTAGAGCACTTATGTGTCTTGAACTTATACTAAATTCGGTTAATATGAATCTCGTACTATTTTCTGATATATTTGATAGTCGCCAATTAAAAGGCGAGATTTTCTCAATCTTTATTATAGCGATTGCAGCGGCAGAAGCTGCTATTGGGCTAGCTATTGTTTCGTCGATCTATCGTAACAGAAAATCAACTCGTATTAATCAATCAAGTTTGTTGAAAAATTAGTCATAACTATAATATAAATACATATAAATAGAATATATATATAGAAATTATAGAAAAAACTTTCTATAAAATAGAATTTCAGTGTCTTTTACATATTTATTTACAAATAATACTAATATGTATAGTAATATTTTAATATATATTTATATTGAAATATTGACGATCCATTAGTCAACGTGAAGTTGCACGTGTGATTCATGCGACTCATATGATCATGGTTGTTGAAAGATAAATCAAAGTCTCTTGGTCCCTTCTGATGAACAGATTTATAAAAATTTTGATTCTTAAGATTTTTTTTGATAAATCATTGATTCATCTGGTTTCTATATATAAAGAAAATATAAATATATAATAAATATATAATAAATTATATAATTAGAAATTTATTATTATTTTTTTTACTTTACCAGATCGAAAATTTTTTATGTTAAAAACTGGAATTTATAGACCCAATGTCACATTCAGTAAAAATTTATGATACATGTATAGGGTGCACTCAATGTGTACGAGCCTGCCCCACAGATGTATTGGAAATGATACCTTGGGACGGATGTAAAGCTAAGCAAATTGCTTCCGCGCCAAGAACGGAAGACTGTGTAGGTTGTAAAAGATGTGAATCTGCCTGTCCAACAGATTTTTTGAGTGTCCGTGTTTATTTATGGCATGAGACAACTCGCAGCATGGGTCTATCTTATTGATACGTTATAATAAATTCCACTTGAATCATTTGATTCCTTTTTACCGACAAAAGCCCGTGCTCAAAAGAATATATTTTCTTGAGCACGGGCTTTTTGGTCAAAACGCATCTTGTCTTTATCACGAGTTATTTTCCTTGGTTAACAATACTTGTAGTTTTGCCAATATTCGCGGGTTCCTCAATTTTCTTTCTCCCTCATAAAGGGAATAAGGTATTTAGATGGTATACTATATGTATTTGTTTATTAGAACTCCTTATAACAACCTATGTCTTCTGTTATCATTTCCAATTGGACGATCCATTAATTCAATTAGAAGAGGATGCTAAATGGATAAATGTTTTCAATTTTCACTGGAGACTGGGAATCGACGGACTTTCCATAGGACCCATTTTACTAACAGGATTTATCACTACTTTAGCTACTTTAGCAGCTTGGCCTGTTACTCGAAATTCGCGATTGTTCTATTTCCTGATGTTAGCAATGTACAGTGGTCAAATAGGATTATTTTCTTCTAGAGATCTTTTACTTTTTTTTATCATGTGGGAGTTAGAATTAATTCCTGTTTACTTACTTTTATCTATGTGGGGAGGAAAGAAACGTTTGTACTCGGCTACAAAGTTTATTTTGTACACTGCGGGGGGTTCCATTTTTCTCTTAATAGGAGTTCTAAGTATGGGTTTATATGGTTCCAATGAACCGACATTGGATTTTGACAGATTAGCTAATCAGTCCTATCCTGTGACATTAGAAATAATATTCTATTTGGGCTTCCTTATTGCTTATGCTGTCAAATCACCGATTATACCCCTACATACATGGTTACCAGATACCCATGGAGAAGCACATTACAGTACATGTATGCTTCTAGCGGGGATCTTATTAAAAATGGGAGCATATGGATTGATTCGTATCAATATGGAATTATTACCACATGCTCACTCTATATTTTCTCCCTGGTTAGTGATAGTAGGGGCAATCCAAATAATTTATGCAGCTTCAACCTCGCTTGGTCAACGCAATCAAAAAAAAAGAATAGCCTATTCTTCTGTATCGCACATGGGTTTCACAATTATAGGAATTAGTTCTATAACCGACATGGGACTCAACGGAGCCATTTTACAAATACTCTCTCATGGATTTATTGGTGCTGCACTTTTTTTCTTGGTAGGAATGAGTTGTGATAGAATACGTCTTGTTTATCTCGACGAAATGGGGGGAATATCCATTCCAATGCCAAAAATATTTACCATGTTTAGTAGTTTCTCGATGGCTTCTCTTGCATTGCCGGGAATGAGTGGTTTTGTTGCGGAATTAGTAGTATTTTTTGGACTAATTACCAGTCCAAAATATCTTTTAATGCCAAAAATATTAATTACCCTTGTAATGGCAATTGGAATGATATTAACTCCTATTTATTTGTTATCCATGTTACGGCAAATGTTCTATGGATACAATTTTTTCAATGTTATAAACTCAAATTTCATGGATTCTGGACCACGAGAACTATTTGTTTCAATCTGTATCCTTTTACCCGTAATAGGAATTGGTATTTATCCCGATTTCGTTCTTTCTTTATCAGTTGACAAGATACAAGCTATCCTATCTATCTATTTTCATAGATAGTTTTTTTTTTCTTAATGAGATAGAAAGTCTTATAATTTTCAATTATAAGATTTTTGAAACTCTTCGCTGTACAACGAAAAAAAATAATAAAGTGAATTAGAAAGATGTATCCCAAGTTTTTAAGAACTGTTTGAATCTTAATTCAAACAGTTCTTAAAAACTCACACAAATTTTCGTTATATATGTCTTACTTATTCCGCATGGAATTTCTACAATTTAATTAGATTTTATGTGAATGAACCATAACTATGTAGACCTATTCCTAATAGATTGATCCCAAAATAGCATATCCAAATTATAAGAAATCCTATAGAAGCTACAAGTGCCGAATTCGTACCGTGCAAACTTTGATTTGTTCTAGTATGTGAATAAATCGCGAATATGGTCCAAGTAATAAATGCCCAAGTTTCCTTGGGGTCCCAATTCCAATAAGACCCCCATGCTTCGTTAGCCCATACTGCTCCAGAAAGAATACCTATGGTTAAAAAGGTAAACCCTAAACTAATAACACGATAACTCCAATAATCCAAACGTTGAATTAATTGATATTTATAATAATTTGGAAATGAAAGAAAAGAAGTGCTTTTAACAACACTTCTTTTTTCGTTCCAGTATTCGATCTTCCCAAAGAAAAATGACTTAATTAATATTAATAAATTTTTGCTTCTAAAAAAAATATCGATGTTTTTTCGAAATGTAATGACTAAAAAAGCGACTGATAATAACGAACCACATAAAAGAGCCGCATAGCTCAATAACATCATACTTACATGCATCATTAACCACTGAGATTGTAGAGCAGGTACTAATATTGCTGATTGATGCATTTTACTTGAAAGACCAGATGTAGCGAAACCTTGAGTAAAAATGGCACTTGGCGCGGTTATTGTGCTTAAATCATTTTTATGATTCCATAGCTTGGAAACCATATGAATAATGGAAAAACTCCACGAAAGGAAGATCAATGACTCGTATAAATTACTTAATGGAAAATGTCTCGAAGAAATCCAACGAATAACTAATAATCCTGTTAGAGAAAAAAAAGTAGCTAACATTCCTTTTTCCGACGAATGGCGTAATCCGATGATTTCGTGAACTGATAGAATCATCAAATGAATCGCAATCACAATTGAAACGATCGAAAAAGAGAGATGAGTTAATATATGTTCTAAAGTCGCAAATATCATACATAAAAAGGGTCTCATTACAGAATTGAAATCGGGAATTAAATACATTATAAGATCCATTCTATCTCTTTTAGAGTATGCCGCCACTCGGACTCGAACCGAGATGCTCTAGCACTGCTTCCTAAGAGCAGCGTGTCTACCAATTTCACCATAGCGGCTTACTTGAAATAATAATAGTCAATTCATGTTGAATCGTCTAGATGTAGATTCTAGAATCCGGTCTAGTTATCCTTTAGGAAATGGATGAATAAGGGTTTTTTAAAACTCTTTTGTTTAAACTAAAGTATTCTTTTCATGTTTAATAATACTTAGAAAACTTAGAAAGATCTTTTTTATAAAAAAAGAAATATAAATTAAATAAATAGGATGATTTTATACATATCAAAATATAATTACTAAATTTAATAAATTAAATTAGAAATTAAAAGACTTGTTTTCTAAAAATCTTGTTTTTAGTCTACTTTTTAATGTATTTAGTGTATTAGTGTATTATTCTAATTATATAGTAATTATATATATATAGAAAATATATATATATAATATATATATTAATATTTGTTGTTTGTTATGTACATAATTTAAATATAGAATAATACTTAGTAAACAAAACAAATTTAATTTGATCTTGAGATAGACATATAATAAAACAGTTTTAATATTCATTATAATTAAATTTTATTTCTTTTCCTAATGGAAAAAAAATTTCTACTGGGAAAAGAAATAAAATAATACTTAGAACCAAACTAGCAGACAGATAAGTTAATATTCGACATAAAATAGCTGCTAGTTCTAACTAATCTTGAGGAGGTAAATAAATACATAAGTTAATTAAAAATTTTCATATTCTATATATAGAAAAGTTCTTTAAATCACGGAATTCAAATTATTCCAAGATTTTCTTATTTGTTTGCCGAACAAAAAAACTTTTTGAATTTCCCGTAGAAATTGACTTTGCTAAAGAAAAGGCTTTTATTGCAACTAAATTTCCCTTTTTCTTCCAAATATTTCTACGAATACGTTTTTTTGATATAGAAGTACGTTTTTTTGGAACTGCCATAAAAAAAAGACTTCTTCCTTTTTATTGTTGTATGTGAAAGACATGTATTGATCAATATGGATCGTTTTTTTTTAGTTTTAGTCATTTTTTATATTATATTAAATTTCGTCGATAATCTTTTTTTTTTAACAATACAAATATATTGTTTATATATACATATACATGTGTGTTACATATATAATAAACTAGGAAAAATATAGAAGAAAAGAAAGAAAAATTTTACTAGGAATTTTCTAGTAGTTAATATGTTAAACAAGACATTCCGTTAGCTAAGAAAAGGAACTTTCATTTTACGTTTTTTTTTTTATTCAGTTCTAAAATATAAGAAGTAAGGATTTTTATAAGATTTCTGATATTTTCTTATCTTATTGGATTGAAATCCAATCAATAAATTTCATAAAAAATAGAAATTGGGTAATTAAAAAAAAATTACTAGAAAAATTAGTTGATTTATTGATGCAAACTATATATCCATATCCATATTCTACTGATATTGGTATAGTTATTTTTGCTTACTTTTCTTACTTTTTCTTTTACTTTTCTTACTTTTTCTTTGCTTACTATAGTATATGATATGTTATATATTACTAGAATACAATTCTAGTCTAGTGACAATTTTTTTTTAATATCATATTTTCCTTCTCTTTTTTTTATAAAAAAAAAATTTTCTACTTTAAAAATGAATATTTTAGTTAAAAAATTAATAACTAAAAAATGACTCTATATCGAACTATTTGGACAAAGCATTTAAGCAACAATTTATAACTTTTTCAAATTTTTGAAATATCTGAAAAAAGTAAGAAAAATGTAAAATAAGAATATTTAAGGTTTCATATCTTTTTTTTTTTCATTTTTTTATTGTTTTTGAAGAAAACAATAAAAATTGGTGAATCGGAAACAATTATAAGAAAAAAACGAAAATTTGTGTTTTTTATGGAACATACATATAAATATGCATGGATAATACCTTTTCTTCCATTTCCTATTACTATGTTAATAGGATTTGGACTTCTACTTATTCCTGCAGCAACAAAAAATATTCGACGTATGTGGGCTTTCCCGAGTGTTTTGATGCTAACTATAGCTATGGTATTTTCTGTTAATCTTTCTATTCAGCAAATAAACGGAAATTTTATCTATCAATATCTATGGTCTTGGACTGTCAATAATGATTTTTCTTTAGAGTTCGGACACTTGATTGATCCGCTTACTTCTATTATGCCAATATTAATTACTACTGTTGGAATCATGGTTCTTATTTATAGTGATAATTATATGTCTCATGATCGAGGATATTTGAGATTTTTTGCTTATATGAGTTTTTTCAATACTTCTATGTTGGGATTAGTTACTAGTTCTAATTTAATACAAATTTATATTTTTTGGGAACTTGTAGGAATGTGCTCCTATTTATTAATAGGTTTTTGGTTCACACGACCAATTGCAGCAAGTGCTTGCCAAAAAGCTTTTGTAACCAATCGTATAGGGGATTTTGGTTTATTATTAGGAATTTTAGGATTTTATTGGATAACGGGTAGTTTAGAATTTCGAGATTTGTTCGAAATAGTTACTAAATTAATTCATAATAATGGAGTAAATTCTTTATTTATTACTCTTTGTGCTTCTTTTTTATTCCTCGGCGCAGTTGCTAAATCTGCACAATTTCCCCTTCACATATGGTTACCTGATGCTATGGAAGGACCCACTCCCATTTCAGCTCTTATACATGCTGCTACTATGGTAGCAGCAGGAATTTTTCTTGTAGCTCGTCTTCTTCCTCTTTTCATAGTCATACCTTACATAATGAATCTTATTTCCTTAATAGGTATAATAACAGTATTATTAGGAGCTACTTTGGCTCTTGCTCAAAGAGATATTAAAAGAAGTTTAGCTTATTCTACCATGTCTCAATTGGGTTATATTATATTAGCTCTGGGTATAGGTTCTTATAGGGCTGCTTTATTCCATTTGATCACTCATGCCTATTCGAAAGCTTTATTGTTTTTAGGATCTGGATCCATTATTCATTCAATGGAATCCATTGTTGGATTTTCACCAGATAAAAGTCAAAATATGGTTCTTATGGGAGGGTTAACAAAATATATTCCAATTACAAGAATTACTTTTTTATTAGGTACACTTTCTCTTTGTGGTATTCCACCTCTTGCTTGTTTTTGGTCGAAAGACGAAATTCTTAATGATAGTTGGTTGTATTCACCAATTTTCGCAATAATCGCTTCATTTACAGCAGGATTTACTGCATTTTATATGTTTCGAATGTATTTACTTACCTTTGATGGACATTTGCGTATTTATTTTCAAAATTACAGTAGCGCTAAAAATAGTTCTTTCTATTCAATATCTTTATGGGGAAAAGAAGTACCCCAAACAATAAAAAAAAAATTACTGTTTTCAACAATGAATACTAAGGTTTCTTTTTTTTCAAAAAATACATATCAAATTGAAAATTTTTTTCAAAATAGAGTACGATACTTTAGTACTTACTTTAGAAATAAATATACTTACACCTATCCTCACGAGTCGGACAATACTATGTTATTTCCCATGCTTATATTGGTATTATTTACTTTATTGATTGGATCAATCGGAATTGATTTTGGTGGACTAGATCCTGATCTATTGTCAAAGTGGTTAACTCCATCTACAAAATTTT